AATTGAAACAAATTAGAATTCTCAATTCTCTACGGCGTCTATACGATAAAATATTTTCAGGAACAGGCAAATAATAATAATTTTTGTCTTTATTTGTAGTTATCCTTTGATAATGTTTTAAAATAAAAACAGATTTATCAAAATTTCCCTTATTAACATATTTTTGTTCTCGGTATCTTTGATACCTCCTTTTTTGAACGAATAAAATAGCTATGGTTTGATACATAATAACCTGACCATTCTTTTTTACAGATAGTCGAAGGGGTTCCATAATAAATAGCTCTTTTTTCATTAATTTTCTAAGAGTTAAATTCTTCTCAATCAGCATTGTATCCAGATTCAGTTCTTTCCTTTGAATAGAGGATAGAATTATTTGTCTTGGATTTCCTAGTTTAAGCAAGAGACAATATACCTTGATATTTTCAATCGTTCTTTGGTTCAAACTAAAATTCCACCTTAATTGAAAAAGTAAATACCTTTTCAGGAACAAATCTATTTCTGCTTCTGTATTGCTTTTGTATTTTTTTTTATTCTTATATTCTTTTATATTGGATTGCAAATAATTTTCTTCAATATCTTTAAGGTTTTCTTTATTTTGTTTATTTGATCTAAGATCTCTTCGGTCTGCAGATTTTTTTTCTTTCTTTTTTTGATTTGTTAATTCAAAATCAATTTTTTTATTCGACAATATAGCCTTTTTTTGCTTTCTATTAGTGTTTTTATTTTTATTATCTCTTTCGTTTAGATTTAAATTGAAAAACAGCAATTTGCTTGGTATACCCCATGGTTGCATTTTATATGTATTAAAAAGTAGTCTAAATTCTGGGAAAAACCAAAGTTTGAAATCCAATATGGAATCACTTAGTGTTTTTTTATTCATTCCCATCCAATCATAAATTTTTTTTTTTTTATTTGGTGAATTGATTTTTGGATCAATCATAAGAAAAAAACCGTTTTTTTTATCAAATTTTTTAATTATTTGATAATTTTTAGGCCCAGTTTGAGTATTTTGATTACTATTAATATCAATCTTGATCCAAGTTAAAATATCGATTGTCTTTCTAAGACAAAAATGGAAAATTTTACAATCAAAACATTTTCTATCCGGGTTTTTTTCCATATTCCTAATATCATTTTTTTTTAAAAAATTCTTAATAGGGCTATCCCCTAATTCAAGTATTTCATAAATATTGTTTATATGTGTGTTGTAATTATTAGAACTCTTTTTTTTTTTTAATGTTGAGCCATAAATGGACGGCTCCCTTTTTTGTTCATAATTCATAAATCTATAGGATAAAAGATTATATCTTTTATATTTTTGAAAATTTTCTTTTTTGTAAAAAATTAAGTTATTTTTTTCATAAAACTGCTGTTTGTTTAAATTTTGTTGTTGAATTGTATCACGTTTATTGATTCTATTTCGGCATCTTTGTGCTATTAATCTAGACCAGGTAATCGGAGAAAAATTGTATTGATAATGACTTCGTAACCACCTTTGCCATTGATTTATTTCAGAATTTCTAGGTTTCTTTTGTTTTAATTCAGAATAAAATATTTTTTGTGGTTCAAAATAATTCTTTAGTGAAGTTTTAAGAAACGAAAAAGTTCCATGATATTCAAGAATAGGTCTTAACTTATACAAGTACAAGTTAAGAGCGGGGGTTTGTGATAATTTGTAAAAGACATATGCTTGTGACAAGGAGGCTAAATCATCAAAATTATGTGAATTTTTATTAAGAATATTATGAAGCGACTTTTTTCTACTGGAAATAAATTGAATTTGATTTGATTTCTCAAATCTTGTTTCATTACTTTGATTATTGAAAATGTATTTTTCCATTTTTTTTTTTTCACTAAAAAGTTCCATATTTATTCTACGAATAGTAATGATAGATAAAAAGAAATCCATGTAGATTTTTTTAGTAATTTTTTTTTTTAAATAATAGAATTTACGAACGACTCGAGTATTTCTTCTTTTTAATATATTTTTTTGTGATTTTAATCTTTTAACATTCAAACTTGTTCTATTATGGCTAATGTTTATTTCCGGAATTCCTTTTTTTTTCTCTTGTTTTATTCTTTGTATTTTATTTCTGATTGTGCTTGTTCTAGCAATTAGATCTGTCATTTTTTTTTCTCTCAGTAAATAATTTGTCCAATTTGTAGATTGAATTTGACTAAATGATTCATTAATTTTAGAATTGGTTTTTTTTTTTAAATCTTTTTCTTTTTTAGTGTCACTTAATTTAGATATTTTTTTTAATCTAAATAATAGAATTGGATTTAGTTTTGAGAGTTCTTTTATTAGTCTTTTTAAAACTAGAATAACTTTAATAAGCCATTTTTTTTTTTTTTTTAAGATATTTAGAAAGGATTTTTTTCTTTTTTTTAAAATGATTATAACTAGATCATATTTTTTTTTTAATTTTCCTATTTTTTTTTTTAATTCCTTAATAATTGGTTCAAAAAAAGAATTCCTTTTTTCGGGAAACCCAAAAGG